GATCTATGAGTTCGATTCAATTATGTCTTACTGTTACTATATAACATAACCATTTGAACCCGGAATTGTCCTCTAATTAATATTCCAGAGTATACCTTTTAACGGTGCAAACAAACAAAAAAAGAAGAAAATTCTCTTATCCCTGCCCCGAAATAAAATATGAAATAATTCTAGACTGGAAATGAAAGCCCCCTTCTCGTATTCGTTCTCCATTGTATTGTCGGAACAAAACAATATTGGATTCTGAAACCAAGGTTTCAATATATTTTCGAAATATAAATATAATATACTTTTTTATATGTATCGGAAAAGAATAGCGATTTTTTCCTACGGAAGGAACATCCAGTAACAAGAGGATAAAATAAGAAATATCAAAAATTCTTGCCTCGTGTGTTACGAGGAAATGAAAAAAACCGCTTCCACTTCCACGATTTCATATATATCGAATCGAATTTATATATCAGAATAGCTGATATAGTCGTCATTCAATGGGTTAGGTCCACTTACTTTTCTAATTTTATGGTAGGTTTGATAGGAACAATATGGAAATGGGAATATTTGGTTTGGCGATTAATAATAGGGATTGGATATCTAGGATATTTATTATCCCAGCCAGAACAAAAAAATGGATAAGGTATGAAGAGGACTATTATGTCACGACAGGGTGTAATCCCCCAAAAGTGCAATTAGTCATTATGATAATAATTCAATGTTCAACTTTTTAACTATAACTCAACTCCTAATAAGCGGAGCTCATTATGGTTACGTTACCTTTTTCTTTTTTTATCAACAATATCTCTATTCTACGTTGAAATACGAAGACTAAGACTTGAATGACTTGAGTTTATTGGAAAAAGCCCTTTATCGGATTTGAACCGATGACTTACGCCTTACCATGGCGTTACTCTACCGCTGAGTTAAAAGGGCCCTATTCAATTAATGAATTAGTCATTTTCCATTATGGAGTCTAATGTATATATGTATATATGCACTAGTCTAGTACTCTAGTACTATGACGTGTATATATGAATATGAACTCATTCAGAAAAAAATCTTATTGACCTAGGGGTCAAATTATTCTCTTTTCTCTTTTTTTTTTTTCATTTTCTGACTTAGTGTGAGATAGTGATTGGCATATTTCATCTGAACAATAAACGAAGCAATGAATAAAAAAAGAAATGAAATGGGGATTTACCCCTTTTTCAAGTCGGACCAATCATTGACCGAATTGAAGGAATCCTATCCATCTTTTCATTATCATTATATAGAGTTATATGGAAGAGTATGAGATACTTCATTTCTGAAGTGAAATATCAAAATCTATTAAAAAGAAATCTATCGAATTATTCCATTCGAATTATAACATAGAAAATGGGAAAGGCTCTTTAGATTTAGCCATACCAGTAGATTATATTGACAATTCCAAAAAACTGATCATACTATCATCATAGTATGATGAAGGTCGGGCGAATATGCCCCCATCGTCTAGTGGTTCAGGACATCTCTCTTTCAAGGAGGCAGCGGGGATTCGACTTCCCCTGGGGGTAGGGTACTACGAAAGGAAGTGTATCAATAAGCCTAGAATGAATTCTTCCTGGGTCGATGCCCGAGCGGTTAATGGGGACGGACTGTAAATTCGTTGACGATATGTCTACGCTGGTTCAAATCCAGCTCGGCCCAAAAAAAGCGCCGCTCCATGAATATGGTATAATAAATTTGTTCTACAGAAACGGAAATGCCTGATCCGTATAAACAAAGAGAAAGGGTCAATATTTTTTTGCTCTATCTATATGTTTCTCGGCCGCTCTGATCTTTCTTATTGAAAGATTTCTTATTTAATATAATAATTGAATATTTCATATAAAGAACCACAAGTTACTAGTAATTCGTATCACTCTCACTAAAGCACATATCCATATATAATTCGTGCATCTATTACAACATCACGAGTAGAATATTCTTATGAAACCATAGGAATGTATATTCCATGCACCTCGCCGGGATTGTAGTTCAATTGGTCAGAGCACCGCCCTGTCAAGGCGGAAGCTGCGGGTTCGAGCCCCGTCAGTCCCGAACTAGGATTCGATGAATTTATTAATTCATCTTTCTATTTTCTGTGAAAAGGAAGACGGGAGGAAAAATAGAATTCCGGTGGGGAATCTTTTTTTTTCGCATTTATCATCAGACAAAGATGGGCCTTTCAATTTCTTCCACTAGTATTTATTTATAAAAAGCCATATTCAGACTATATTGATTTAGTATTTTAAAAGATACCATACTTAACTTTCTTTTTCGACTGTTCTTGTTGATAAATGAAATGGAATAGAGTGCCCATATTTTACCGGGAGTGTGGACACAAACTCTCTTCGTTTATTGTAGAATACACAATAAACTTAATATAATTACCTCAACTACTTTTCAAACTCAGGTTAAACCATAATTTTTCGAATTATGGTTTTGTTTGTGTATCCTCCATTATTATAATTGGTTGGAAACAACCTATCTCATTCAAATAGCATGCTGCATTTTTAATGTATACGTTCTAATCCCAATCCAAGAAAATTTTAATTAAATAAAAAAAAAGACCAAACAAGTGAGGAACCCTTTTTAGTATTTAGTAAATTTTTTTTATACTTAGATCTGTCCTTTTTTTTTTCATTTTACTTCTACTGTCTGAATTGTATCCATGTATGACCCATAGAATACCGGTCATATAATACCTCATAATCCTATGTATTGTATGTATACTATTGTATGTATAAGTAGTAGAATTGAATATTAAATAAGGAAGATAATAGCTTATAGAAAATAAAAAGTAGAAAAAATATGAAAATTCAATGATAGGATTTATAATCCAATCAAAATGGCATTTTTGATTTAGTATGAATAAAAGATTTTTCTGTGTTATACTATTCAAGTCTCGAGGATGAATCGATTTGATAAATCAGATATTGTTATTCATAATATTGATCTGATTCAGCATCATCAGGATGCAATTCATCCCATTGAATTTATAGGAGTCAAATTTATCATCTCTATGGGATTAGATCCCGAGTTATTGCGAAAAAAAAAAGAAAATTATGGAAGTAAATACTCTCGCACTTATTGCTACTGCACTGTTTATTTTAGTTCCTACTGCTTTTTTACTTATCATATACGTAAAAACAGTCAGTCAAAATAATTAATTTGAATGAAACTTGAATTCTTTACTTTATTAGAATTAGATTAGTTCTTATCAATGCAATGATTGAAGAAATAAAAGAAAGAGATTAAAACTTCAAGTCTTAAATGAAACGATAGGGCTGGAATTAGAAGTATCTGAGATAGTGTAGTAGAAAGAACTATATATATAGTTCTTTCTACCACATTATCCATATCTAGTATTATATACTATTTCTTAGTATATAACGTAACATTTATAAAGTTGTATACGAATATAGTCTTCTGTTAGTCGTTTCTAGCGGAAAGAAGATGTATTGCCATTATAGCGGAAGACTTTCTTTTCAAACAGTATTGTATTTTCTTATTCATTCCCGTATTCCAGTACTATATACTATTTTGAAATAGAGACGTTTTTTTAAGGCTTCACAAAACGATGAATAAAGAATTGATACAATTCGATTACTCAATCGATTACTCAATTAGTACCCTAGCACTAGAGTCCACTCCTTCCCCATACTACAAGTGAAAGAGAAAATGTAAAGACTACCATTAAAGCAGCCCAAGCGAGACTTACTATATCCATGTGAATTATGTCCCCTATCTCCATGAAGGAATTATTCCATTATTGATTAATAATCATAGTGGAATCAATGGTATAGAGTCAAAATAGGATTCTGAATTAAGGCTATTGATGAACCACAATGAATACATTTGTAAGAAGTTCTTATATTAAAGGATTTCTGGTAGACTCAGGAAGCATTAAGTACAAATACAATACACACACCTTTTGAAATCTCAAAGGAATGCTTCTAATGGAACAGGTAAGAATAGTAAGACTTTTTGTTTGTTTTGGTATCCTTCTTTTATTAAGTAAAAAATAGAAAAATATACTATCAAGAGAAAATGCTTTCTATCAGATATCCATATTTTCTATTTGATCGAAACTGTTTTTCTGTGAAAGAATCGGGAGAAACCACCACTATTACTACTACATGCATAATTTACATAATTCTTTTTTTTTTTCAACTTTGACTCTAAAAGAGAAAGAGGGGACAACCCATCCTGATTGCATGTCTGAACATTCATAGATTCTGGTAAGTTTGGATTTTCAGCCTTTTCCACAACTCCTAAATAAAGTTCCTCTCATCCTAGCCAATCTAATTTAATACCAGACGGAGTCATTAGATACTATCGCTAGTATAAAAGAATTAGGCGATCTTTATCGTCTTTCGTATAATAAAAAAAATCCTAGGAGAAAAAACGGAGTATCCTTTAGGAGCAGGATTGGATACCAAGATTTCTGAACTTTGACTTTCCTAGTTCTGAATCCTAGAATTTACTCTCGCTATTTATTTGATTCAAAAAAAAATAACCAATCATTAATATTAATAAATAATGCAATTTCATTAATTAAGTGGGTTGTCTCATCTATATTGGTACTGTACCAGTTTGGGCCACACCCATAACCCATAGTTCTAAAAAAAGTATTGATGACACATACGCTTAGTACTTTTGAGTATTTTACCTCTGTTTCCGCGGGGTAATAATTTCTTTAATTAGATCAGCAAAATAAAAAATTCAAAATCTTTTTTTGATCAGGCGACACCCGGACTTGAACCGGGGATAAAGGATTTGCAGTCCCCCGCCTTACCACTTGGCCATGTCGCCGCCTAATTCGAAATTAGATCCAATCAAAAATGGATCAAAATATTATCCATATTCTATTCATTTTTTTCTTGAATTCCGCGGGTCGTATTTCTCCTTAAAAAAATGAATTCTTATTTTTATTGGATCTAGTTTAGATTATTCTACTCGATTCGATTGATTGTATCTCAAAATATGCGTAGCTTAAAAGCTTCTCCTTTGAAAACAAGAAAAAAATGAATTTTCGGTCACAGGCTGAGAAATTTAGGGAAAATTAGAAAAACGAACCATTTACTTTGAATTAGTAAGTGGGTTTTTCTTTTTATATCAAATCCAATTTTGTTTCCTTAATAGCATAAGAAACTCAAATTTCTTTATGACTAATCAATATCCATTATTATATGCTTTTTCATTTCAATTATAACAACATATATGTGTATATGTAAACCCCAGAACAGGAATTGTTATTACCCAGATATCGAGCTGGGTCTCGCTCGTATGCGCGGATCCCTATAGAAAATCGCCGTCCTTAAATTTTTCATTGAATATATTGATATAGAATATAAAAATAGGAATTTTGATAGAGTGTAAGCCATATTGCCCCAAGTAAAATTACGAGAAAAGGTATGATATACGGATAGCTCGATTACCATATTGGCATTTCCTTACCAAATACTACTCTTATTATAATACTATATGAAATATATTAATTAAATATATTAAATTAGAAATTTATATTAATTACACAATTCAATCATATTCCATCAATTCTACTACATCCATCCACGAATTTTTTGTATTTTTTTTAGAACATGAAATTAAGTGTGCTAAAAAAAAAAAAAGGAAACTCCACTTCTGATTATTCTATCTTTATCTCATTCATAGAGAGGAGATTTCATTCCGAATCCATTTTTTTGGTACCCAATCTCGTCGTAATATCATAATAATAGGTAGAAATGGAATCGATTTTTATATTCTTGATATTTTATACAAGACTCCATAAGTAACAGAATTTTTTTCCAGGAATGATTTATCCATTTTTTTCTATTTGTACTTGTCAAAAATGTCCTTCATTCCCCCGTCCCGTCTCCGTTCATACGTATGAAATACATATATGTAGTTAGTTAAAATTTCATGTGATTCAGTAAACAAAATAAAAATTCCATCGTTGCGAGATCGAACCATACGGTTCGGTGAATAGTGAACCAATAATTTCAATAAAGAGGAAACTTAAGATTAAGATGCTCCGTAATAGAAATGAGGGAATGTCCACAATACCTGGATTTAGTCAGATACAATTTGAGGGATTTTGTAGGTTCATTAATAATGGCTTGGCGGAAGAATTTCATAAATTTCCAAAAATTGAAGATAGAGATCAAGAAATGGAATTTCAATTATTTGTGGAAAGATATCAATTAGCGGAGCCCTTGATAAAAGAAAGAGATGCTGTGTATGAATCGCTCACATATTCTTCTGAATTATATGTATCCGCAGGATTAATTTGGAAAACCGGTAGAGAAATGCAACAACAAACTGTGTTTATTGGAAACATTCCTTTAATGAATTCTCTGGGAACCTCTATAGTAAATGGAATATACAGAATTGTGATCAATCAAATATTGCAAAGCCCGGGTATTTACTACCGTTCTGAATTGGACCATAACGGAATTTCTGTCTATACCAGCACTATAATATCAGATTGGGGCGGAAGGTCGGAATTAGAGATTGATAAAAGAACAAGGATATGGGCACGTGTAAGTAGGAAACAAAAAATATCTATTCTAGTTCTATCATCAGCTATGGGTTTAAATCTAAGAGATATTCTAGATAATGTTTGTTACCCTGAAATTTTCTTGTCTTTCTCGAATGATAAAGAGAAAAAAAAAATTGGGTCAAAAGAAAATGCTATTTTGGAATTTTATCAACAATTTGCTTGTGTGGGTGGGGATCCAGTATTTTCTGAGTCCTTATGTAAGGAATTACAAAAGAAATTTTTTCAACAAAGATGTGAATTAGGAAGGATTGGTCGACGAAATATGAACCGGAGACTGGGTCTTGATATACCTCAGAACAATACATTTTTATTACCACGAGATCTATTGGCTGCTGCGGATCATTTGATCGGAATTAAATTTGGGATGGGTACACTTGATGATATGAATCATTTGAAAAATAAACGTATTCGTTCTGTAGCGGATCTGTTACAAGATCAATTCGGATTGGCTCTTGTTCGTTTAGAAAATGCGGTTCGAGGAACTATATGTGGAGCAATCCGGCATAAATTGATACCTACTCCTCAAAATTTGGTCACTTCCACTTCATTAACAACTACTTATGAATCATTTTTTGGCTTACACCCCTTATCTCAAGTTTTGGATCGAACTAATCCATTGACACAAATTGTTCATGGACGAAAATTGAGTTTTTTGGGTCCTGGAGGATTGACGGGACGAACTGCTAGTTTTCGGATACGAGATATTCATCCGAGCCACTATGGGCGTATTTGTCCAATTGACACGTCCGAAGGAATCAATGTTGGACTTATTGGATCCTTAGCTATTCACGTGAGGATTGGTCATTGTGGATCTATAAAAAGTCCGTTTTATGAAATATCTGAGAGATCAAAAGAGGTACGGATTTTTTATTTATCACCAAATAGAGATGAATATTATATGGTAGCAGCAGGAAATTCTTTGGCCTTAAATCGGGGTATTCAGGAAGAGCAGGTTGTTCCAGCTCGATACCGTCAAGAATTCCTAACTATTGCGTGGGAACAGATTCATTTTAGAAGCATTTTCCCTTTCCAATATTTTTCTATTGGAGCTTCCCTCATTCCTTTTATCGAGCATAATGATGCGAATCGGGCTTTAATGAGCTCTAATATGCAGCGCCAAGCAGTTCCGCTTTCTCGGTCCGAGAAGTGCATTGTTGGAACTGGGCTGGAACGACAAACGGCTCTAGATTCGGGGGTTTCAGCTATAGCTGAACGCGAAGGAAAGATCATTTATACTGATACTCACAAGATCATTTTCTCAAGTAATGGGGACATTATAAATATTCCATTAGTTATGTATCAACGTTCCAACAAAAATACTTGTATGCATCAAAAACCTAGGATTCGGCAGGGGAAATGCATTAAAAAGGGGCAAATTTTAGCGGACGGTGCGGCGACTGTTGGTGGCGAACTTGCTTTAGGAAAAAATGTATTAGTAGCTTATATGCCATGGGAAGGTTACAATTCTGAAGACGCAGTACTAATTAGCGAACGTCTGGTATATGAAGATATTTATACTTCTTTTCACATCCGGAAATATGAAATTCAGGCTCATGTGACAAGCCAAGGCCCCGAAAGAATTACTAAGGAAATACCACATTTGGAGGCTCATTTACTCCGAAATTTAGATAGAAATGGAATTGTGATGCTGGGATCTTGGATAGAAGCAGGCGATATTTTAGTAGGTAAATTAACGCCTCAGACAGCGAACGAATCGTCGTATGCCCCTGAGGATAGATTATTACGCGCCATACTTGGGATTCAGGTATCCACTGCAAAAGAAACTTCTCTAAAACTACCTATAGGCGGAAGGGGTCGAGTTATTGACGTGAGATGGATCCAGAAAAAGGGGGGTTCTGGTTATAATCCAGAAAGGATTCGTGTATATATTTCACAGAAACGTGAAATCAAAGTAGGTGATAAAGTAGCTGGAAGACATGGGAATAAGGGTATTATTTCAAAAATATTGTCTAGACAAGATATGCCCTATTTGCAAGATGGAACACCTGTTGATATGGTTTTCAATCCATTAGGAGTACCCTCACGAATGAATGTAGGACAGATATTTGAATGCTCGCTCGGGTTAGCGGGGGATCTTCTAAAGAAACATTATAGAATAGCACCCTTTGATGAGAGATATGAGCAAGAGGCTTCGAGAAAACTAGTGTTTTCTGAATTATATTCAGCTAGTAAGCAAACAAAAAATCCATGGGTATTTGAATCCGAGTATCCGGGAAAAAGCAGAATATTTGATGGAAGAACAGGGGATCCTTTTGAACAACCTGTTCAAATAGGAAAGTCCTATATCCTAAAATTAATTCATCAAGTTGATGATAAAATCCATGGACGTTCGAGTGGACATTACGCCCTTGTTACACAACAACCCCTTAGGGGAAGGGCCAAGCAAGGGGGACAACGAGTAGGAGAAATGGAAGTTTGGGCTCTAGAGGGATTTGGCGTTGCTCATATTTTACAAGAGATGCTTACTTATAAATCTGATCATATTAGAGCTCGTCAAGAAGTACTTGGTGCTACGATCATTGGAGGAACAGTACCTAATCCCCAGGATGCTCCAGAATCTTTTCGATTGCTCGTTCGAGAACTACGATCTTTGGCTCTAGAACTGAATCATTTCCTTGTATCTGAAAAGAACTTCCAGATTAATAGGAAGGAAGCTTGATCTGAATGAATCAGAATTTCTATTCTATGATCGACCAGTATAAACATCAACAACTTCGAATCGGACCAGTGTCTCCTCACCAAATAAAGGCTTGGGCCAACAAAATCCTACCCAATGGAGAAATAGTTGGAGAGGTGACAAAACCCTATACTTTTCATTATAAAACCAATAAACCGGAAAAGGATGGATTGTTTTGTGAAAGAATCTCTGGACCCATAAAAAGCGGAATTTGTGCTTGTGGAAATTATCGAGCGATCAGAGCTGAAAAAGAAGAACCGAAATTTTGTGAAGAATGCGGAGTGGAATTTGTCGATTCTCGGATACGAAGATATCAAATGGGATACATCAAACTCGCCTGTCCAGTGACTCATGTGTGGTATTTGAAACGTCTTCCTAGTTATATCGCGAATCTTTTAGATAAGCCCCTTAAAGAATTAGAAGGCCTAGTATACTGCGATGTGTGATTTGATCAAAATTTTCATTTTACAGATTCGGACCGAGAAACTGTCATCCTACTCAATCTGATTGGGATGCCCTGACTCTGACATGTGTCTTGTGAGGAGTAACATGAAACTCAGAATTATGGATGTATTCAATACTTCCAAATAAAGGGGGAATTGATCCATGGTCGATTTCGTAACAGATAAATAGGAATTGCTAGTTATATCTCGTGAAAAAAAAATACTTTTTCGTGGAATTAGCCATTCCATTTCTTTTAGAGAGATGCTATTCAAGCAAGC